AGTAAAATAAAAAAAATACTAAAAAAGGTACTTACTTATCTTATCATTCATTGGTGGGAGATGACCTTATGATAAAGAACTGGAGTTCAGGTAGAGAAGAAAATAGAGAAATAAAAGTTTTAGCTCAACATATATGTATGTCTGTTTTAAAAGCGCAAAGAGTAATTGATCAGATTCGCGGACGTTCCTATGAGGAAACACTTATGATACTGGAACTCATGCCTTATCGAGCATCTTATCCAATTTTACAATTGGTTTATTCTGCAGCAGCAAACGCTAATCATAATATGGGTTTGAACGAAGCTGATTCATTCATTAGTAAAGCCGAAGTCAATAGGAGTGCTATTGTGAAAAAGTTAAGACCTCGGGCTCGGGGACGTAGTTATCCGATAAAAAAACCCACTTGTCATATAACAATTGTATTAAAGGAAAAATCTAAATCATTTTTAGATCAATCAATCTAAGATTTAGATTCATATTAAAAATATGAATGGAAAGAGAACATAATAGAAAAATATGGGACAAAAAATAAATCCACTTGGTTTCAGACTTGGTACAACCCAAAGTCATCGTTCCTTTTGGTTCGCACAAACAAAAAATTATTCCGTGGGTTTACAGGAAGATGAAAAAATACGGAATTGTATCAAGAACTATGTACAAAAAAATAAGAGAATATCCTCGGGTTTCGAAGGAATCGCACGTATAGGAATTCAAAAAAGAATCGATTTGATTCAGGTCATAATCCATATTGGATTCCCAAATTTATTAATAGAGGGCCAAACACGAGGAATAGAAGAATTACAGATGAATGTACAAAAGGAACTTCATTCTGTGAACCGGAGACTCAACATTGCTATCACAAGAATTGAAAAACCTTATGGACAACCAAATATTCTTGCAGAATATATAGCTTTACAGTTAAAAAATAGAGTTTCGTTTCGAAAGTCAATGAAAAAAGCTATTGAATTAACTGAACAAACAGATACAAAAGGAATTCAAGTACAAATCGCAGGGCGTATCGACGGAAAAGAAATTGCACGTGTCGAATGGATCAGAGAAGGTAGGGTTCCCCTACAAACAATTCGCGCTAAAATTGATCATTGCTCCTATACAATTCGAACTATTTATGGAGTATTAGGCATCAAAATTTGGATATTTGTAAACGAATTTTGATATTTGTAAACGAGAAATAATAGATCTTCATTTGTCTTGCCATTCTGTCTAGTGCTAGTGATAAAACAAAAAATTACAAACTCTTTCATTCTTTTTCTGTTAAATCAAACAAAAATGAACAATTCTAATTCTATAAGGTTGAATAAAAATTCGATTGACTATTTAGTATAATTGCTATGCTTAGTGTGTGACTCGTTAGTTTTTTCTTTAGAGTTTAGGGTTGAGATTCAAAAAAAAAAAAAAAAAAATAGACTAACCCCTACTATGAACTTAGTAACCATATAAATTAATAACCAACTTATTGCTTCGTATTGTCAAGATCCCAAGAAACAGTCACTATATGGATGGATCGATCATATAGTTGTAGCAACTGAAATTTTTTCCATAAAAAAGAAATCTGATTATGGGCTGTGAAGCAAAAATAAAGGGATGTGGATAAATGGAAGGATGATAGAAAGAGAGAACAAAAATATCAATGATATATGATTCCAATATGTATGGTCTATGAATCAACTCATAAAAGGCAGTGTGATAAAGCATTAATACTGATATAATCAATACTGATATAAATATATAAATAAATAAAATAATATAAAATAATAAAAAAAAAAGAAAAAAAAAAAAAAATAATAAAGAATAAAGAGCCTCGGGTTAATAAAAACTGAGAAGATTGACTCGAGAACGAATTTTGCCGGAAGCTCCATTGCAGAGTTCAGGCCTAACCATTAATGGAGAAGCTATGGGAACGACGAAACCTGTGACTGCATAGGATTCTATTGAAAACGAATCCTAATAATTCATTGGGTGGGATGGCGGAACGAACCAAGATAAAATTGATTTATTCTGAGAGGTGTCATGAATTGACTGACCCTACGAATGAAAGAGTCAATATTCGCCCGCGAAACCTTTATTTATTGGATTACCATTTTTGGCACGATTCGATAGAGGTAAGGTAAAAATAAGGATTCATTATATTCTACGTTATATTCTAAAAAAAGAAGCATATTTTCTATTTTCTATATCTAATAATATGCACGTCCAGCTGTATATTTTGTATATACATCTTCCTTTGTAACAAATTAAATAATTAAATATGTAACAAATTAAATATCAATAAATAAATATCAATAAATGCCATTCATTACTTATAATTACTTATATTTATTATTACTTATAATAATTATATTATTTTATTATTATTATTTATTATTTTATTATTTATTATAATAATTTATTATTATAAATATAATTATTATAATTATACATGTGTATCTGTAATATTATTGAATTGAATCGTTTCATTCGCGAGGAGCTGGATGAGAAGAAACTCTCATGTCCGGTTCTGCAATAGAGATGGAATTAAGAAACAACCATCAACTATAACCCCAAAAGAACCAGATTTCGTAAACAACATAGAGGAAGAATGAAGGGAATATCTTGTCGAGGCAATCATATTTGTTTCGGCGGATACGCTCTTCAGGCGCTTGAACCCGCTTGGATCACAGCTAGACAGATAGAAGCGGGGCGGAGAGCAATGACACGATATGCGCGTCGTGGTGGAAAAATATGGGTACGTATATTTCCCGACAAACCTGTTACAGTAAGACCTACGGAAACACGTATGGGTTCGGGAAAGGGATCCCCCGAATATTGGGTATCTGTTGTTAAACCGGGTCGAATACTTTATGAAATGGGCGGAGTATCAGAAACTATAGCCAGAGCAGCTATTGAAATAGCTGCGTGCAAAATGCCTATACGAACTCAATTTGTTATTTCACGATAGGGATGTAGAACTAAACAAAAGGGATATTGAGGATGAAAAAACAACCGCAGGTTTATTTTTTTCTGGACGGACAATATTTCTTTTTTTCCTTCATCCTTTGCATTGAAATAACAGATTCAAATAAAAAATATATGATTCAACCTCAGACCCTTTTGAATGTAGCGGATAACAGCGGAGCTCGAGAATTGATGTGTATTCGAATCATAGGAGCTGGTAATCACCGATATGCTCATATTGGTGACGTTATTGTTGCTGTAATCAAAGAAGCAGTGCCAAATATGCCTCTAGAAAGATCAGAAGTCATTAGAGCTGTAATTGTACGTACATGTAAAGAACTCAAACGTGACAACGGTATGATAATACGATATGATGACAATGCAGCGGTCGTCATTGATCAAGAAGGAAATCCAAAAGGAACTCGAGTTTTTGGTGCGATCGCTCGGGAATTGAGACAGTTGAATTTTACTAAAATAGTTTCATTAGCTCCCGAGGTATTATAAATACTAGTAGATGACACTATGATATAGTAGGCTATCTGAAATAGATCAAATTAATAGATTGTGTCTCACGCATATACTTTTTATTTTTCAAATTTAATAATAAAAAAAAAAAAACAAAGAAAAAAGAAAAAAGGAAACATGTTGATTATATCAAAATTAGGAGGCACAAAAAATTATAGTTCGTTATGGGTAGGGACAATATTGCCGATATAATAACTTCTATAAGAAATGCTGACATGAATAAAAAAGGAACGGTTCGAATAGCATCTACTAATATCACCGAAAACATTGTTAAAATACTTCTACGAGAAGGTTTTATTGAAAATGTTCGAAAACATCAGGAAAATAACAAATATTTCTTGGTTTCAACCCTGCGACATAGAAAGACTAGGAAAGGAATATATAGAACCGTTTTAAAGTGTATCAGCCGACCCGGTTTACGAATTTATTCCAACTATCAACGAATTCCTAAGATTTTAGGTGGAATGGGAATTGTAATTCTTTCTACTTCTCGAGGTATAATGACAGATCGAGAAGCTCGACTAGAAAGAATTGGAGGAGAAATTTTGTGTTATATATGGTGATCCTCCTCCTCTGGTATCCTAATTTTATCTCTAACTTCCTATTTATGAAATAGAGAGGAAAAGTGAGTTATATACCTCTTCCTTCATTAGTTGATACTTCAAGGGGGTTACCTGGAATGAAAGAACAAAAATTGATTCATGAAGGTTTAATTACTGAATCACTTCCCAACGGTATGTTCCGGGTCCGCTTAGATAATGAAGATCTAATTCTAGGTTATGCTTCAGGGAGGATCCGGCGCAGTTTTATACGGATACTACCAGGAGATAGAGTAAAAATTGAAGTAAGTCGTTATGATTCAACCAGAGGACGTATAATTTATCGACTTCGCAACAAAGATTCGAACGATTAGGTGATTTTTTTAAACATTCCTTTCATGGGGACACAATTCGAAGTTAAAAAAAAATATTCAAGAAACTTATTTTCTTCAAAAGAGTAGATTCAGAATTAAGGTAAGGAATAAGAAATATGAAAATAAGGACTTCTGTTCGTAAAATTTGTGAAAAATGTCGCCTGATCCGTAGGCGCGGACGAATTATAGTGATTTGTTCCAATCCGAGACATAAACAGAGACAAGGGTAATCTTTCTAAAAAAGAACTTTCTTTTCTAAAGGGGAGGACCCATGTAAGAATAAAAGATCTGTTTTAACATGAAATGGATATCTCCGTATCTTTTCTTTCTGTATATTTCTGACTCATATTTATGAGACGATAAAATATGACAAAAGCTATACCAAGAATTGGTTCACGTAGGAATGGACGTATTGGTTCACGTAAGAATGGACGTAGAATACCAAAAGGAGTTATTCATGTTCAAGCGAGTTTCAACAATACCATTGTAACTGTTACAGATGTACGAGGTCGGGTGGTTTCTTGGGCCTCCGCGGGTACTTCTGGATTCAAAGGCACAAGAAGAGGTACACCCTATGCTGCTCAAGCCGCAGCGGTAAATGCTATTCGTA